ATCGGGGCCAAAACTCCGGAAATTAGAAATGCCAAAATAGGAATAACACTTGATATTATTAGAAATGCCCAGAAAATATCATATTCGTGAAGCAGAAACATAGAAGCACTCCTATTAATGTGGAATATACCGAATTAGTTGATTCAAATTGGAATTCTCAATTCATCCATAACTGCATTAGTCGAAACAACAATTTTGATCAAACCACATAGTTTCGTTTGTTTACTTGTTGTGGGTCATGTATCGTCTCAAGATTCATCCAATGGAATCCCACTTACACTTACTTCGATTCTATTTAGATATGGTGTAGACATATAATGCTATTATACAAATCAAACTCTCTCCTACCTTGCCTCGGGTTTTCTATCAAACAAAAAAAGGAATTAAGGAATTTTTTTGAAAGAATATTTTAAATAATATGAATTGAAAGTGAAATAATATTCAAACAATATTATTCAAATAAGATTAAATATTAAACATAAAGAATTTCAATATTCTATTAATATAATAGAGCCAAAGAGGAGGTCTGGCCCATTTTTTCTCTCTCTCTCTTTTTTTTTTTTCTTAGTGATTTAGAATATAGTCAGTAGTCAGATGTAATAGAATTTCTAGGAATTTCCATCTCGGGATTTATGGTATATTCTACGTGGCTGTGTTGGTGTATTCTTTTCATTAAGATCCGGATAGAGGATTATTGTTTCTATTGATTTGATACGGATACGAAAACGGAATGCATCGACCGATTCGATTCTCTCTCCCTGTCCCAGATTTATACTTAATTGATTTGATTCAATCCATTGAATTGTGAAGAACCCTTCCATATAAAAACTCGTGGGTTCCTATACCCAAATTAGGAAACTTTGGACCTGTACTACCCCGGCCCCGGCTTTACCCCCGAGTTAGAAGTCTTGAAAGAATCATTTCAGACCCATTTCTAGGACTAAAGATCGTGATTTGGAATGACTCGAAATACTTATTTATTTAATGTAATAATAACACCTAGCAGGACCAACCAACGAGTTAGGTTTCGTGACAACAAAAAACGTTTCTTTTGAAGCAAACCTACAAAAGGGGGCATCGTTTAATGGTAGAGTCGGCTGAATCGTAAATGATTTACAGAAGATACTTCGAATGGAATCATGCGTTGTCGAACGATTCGATAGACAAAATCTCCCCATCCCAAAACCAACTCATAGAACATAGAAATAGAAGAGGGTGCGTTGATACATTTAGGACCAATTCATTGTCTCTAAAACAATGAATTGGGATTGTTGTTCTGCCAAAAGGCGATACGTCGGGGGATTCCTAACTCATCCAAGTTCAAATGGGCCCTAATCTTTTTAGATAAAGTCTGCATTGGTAGAATTGGAATGATGAACAAATTGGATTGGGTAAATTGGAATAAAAAAAAATAAGTTATAAGTTTAAGTATTGTACAGAAAAATGACGACTTGCTTTGCTAAGCCGGTTATACAAAGAAAAGCCTATTGTACAATGAAACTTACCAAAGAGCTTCGTTTTTGAAACTCTGGCTTTTCTACAAATACAAGAACAAGAATAGGTTCTAGATAATGTGACTTACTATTAGATTGAATTTGGATTTGATTTGGTTGGGTCAGGTTGGAGTTTTTCTTGAGCCAGGCTCATGTTATGATTTTGACTTCATAAATTGACTTGGGTATACCAAAGCAAAGGTGTATCACTAAATCTTGGATCATGGACAAATAAAAGAGGAAAAAGGCCGTATGTCATTCACAGACGAAGATTAATGAAGAAGAATGGGTTTGTTTATCCGAGATTTGAAAATACCGATCCGATTGGATCCATTGGAATAAATTATTGTTTTCAAGCCCCGAGGGATCTCCGTGATCCTGTGGGAATGATTCCATTTCTATGGAACAATCAACCGGCCGGTCACACGCACTAATTAGGAAATGAATACAAAAATGTATAGGGCTATACGGACTCGAACCGTAGACCTTCTCGGTAAAACAGATCAAACTTATTATTATCGAAATGATTCGAACTGTTTCAAAGACCCAACATGCTTTTTTTTTTTGCATTGGGCTCTTTCATTAACTGATAAAAAGATCGGCTAGTCTACCATATTTTTTCTTGACAGGAAGATAACGAGATGGCTCCATGTGCTCGGATTCATTATTTGAATTCTGATCCGGGAGCAATACCAAAGTGTTTCAAAGAAGGGTTACCCTGACGTAGGTCTGCCTCCGGCCTAGATCAACCTAAGTTAAATGGAGTCTCTATCAATCCGCCCCAAGAGTCAAATATGATACTTCATACACCTTAAAGTTCATAGGACGAAAAGAGGTTATTTTGAGGTCCTTATCCTCATTATGCCTAGCATTGAAGGGCCTGGGTATTCACCTTATCAATGATCAAACCAATGATGGGTTCTATTTGGTACCTGAATTGGCACCTGAATCGGACCGAACAAAATATTTGTCAGGCTATTGTTCTCTTGTTCCCTCGAATCCATGGA